CGCGTATTCTAATGGATCTTACGGAGCCTGTTCATGTACAATATGATCGGAGCTGATCATAGAAAAAAGTCTCTTCAAACAAACCCGCCTATCCTCACTCTAGGGTATGGGATTTTTCATTTACAGGGTGGTTGGAACAAAGACACATTAATTAGGTTGTGAATTCCAATGTGGCAGATAAGGGTATATATCCTTCTGCACGGTCCAATCAATAGTTCAAGTCACACACTCCCATAATCCATTTTTTCGTCGTAGAATTCCCCTCAACTATAGAGTATAATATTCGTTATTTGACAGACTAGTGAAGGGAAATATCCAAAGATATGTCTTATTCTTTTCAAGAATCCATATTTCTAGCAATGAAATACTATTCTTACTCCTCAAGTGAGAAATAGAAATCAAATTGGATGATATAGATTCTCTATAAAGGACCCGAAATACCTTGCTTACGTATCATTAGAAAATGCATTAACATAAATACGGCAGTAAGAAGAGGTAATACAAAAGTGTGTAAACTATAAAAACGAGTCAAAGTGGATTGTCCCACACTAGCACTTCCCCGTAATAACTCTACTAAAGGAGATCCTATTACAGGAATAGCTTCCGGTACACCTGTTACAATTTTGACTGCCCAATAACCAATTTGGTCCCAAGGTAAGGAATAACCAGTTACCCCAAAAGATGCGGTCAATACAGCCAGAACCACACCGGTAACCCAAGTTAATTCGCGAGGTTTTTTAAAACCCCCAGTGAGATACACACGAAATACATGGAGGATCATCATTAGGACCATCATACTTGCGGACCACCGATGAACTGATCGGATTAACCAACCAAAATGAACTTCAGTCATTATATATTGAACAGAAGCAAAAGCCTCAGTAACAGTTGGACGGTAGTAAAAAGTCATAGCAAACCCTGTAGCTACTTGTACTAAAAAACAAGTAAGTGTAATTCCTCCTAGACAATAAAATATATTGACATGAGGGGGAACATATTTACTGGTTATATCATCTGCAATCGCCTGAATCTCGAGACGTTCTTCGAACCAATCATAGACTTTATTGAGATAGGTAAACGAATAGTACTCCCCCTCAGAGAACCGTATCTGAAAATTTCATCTCGTACAGCTCAAACAAAAAACCAAAGTATTGTTTTACTTGGAAGGGCGATGGATTTTAAACTTTGTAACCAACCCCCCCTTTTTCACGTCTATGAGGAGACGAGTTATTATTTGTGGTTATAATGCTAAAATATCAAGTCGGCTCATTGATCGTTACTGGCCTGTTGAATCTTCTATTTTCCTATTCACCACTTCTTTTCTGTGATTTGTGATTTTCGTTGTGTCTACTCTAGGTTTACTCTTCTTTTTTTGATAGGAATTCTCTTGTTAAGAACCTATTAATCGATTGAAACCTCAGATTCATACTAGAACCACGATGATTAATTAAAAGTACAAAATAAGTCCAAAGATTCTATGAGTAAGAACCATTAGATGATCATTTATTCAACGAATAGATATAATAACTCAAAATAAAAAGAAAGTTTTATCCTTTGATCAAAATCATCAATCAAATAAGGGAAATTTGTTGAAAAAGAAGAAAAAACCCTTTTGATTTAGAACTTATAACACCCTATAAGGCAAATTAAGGCAAATTAAGGCAAATTTTTTTTATAGCCCGGTCGCGGGGTCTGAATAGTAAGTAGGAATCATAGTTATTGATTGGGATTTATTTCATATATTCCGTGCTCCAGATACTAGAATAAATATCTGACGATGAAAAACCATCTCTATAAAGATGACAGACTCCTTCTCTGTACTACCAATAGGATCAATTAGAACAAGTCACACACTCATATTCCGGAAATACAGAAAAAAAGAAATTCCACGATCGAACTACCAATAAAGAGATAATGGGATAAAAATACGAAACCAAAATACTTTACTTTGTATTCGTATTAAAAATCTAAGAATTGACCTTTCTTGTAAGAATCTAATTCATTGAAATTCCATCCAGTAAAACGGAAGAATTATAAATTTCTAAAATAATAGATAGGAATACTGCAAATAGAGCCATTGCAACACCCATCAAAGGAGTGGTTCCCCATCCAGGAGCTACTTTACCATATTCTGAATTCAATGGTTTTAATAAACTACCTACAGCAGTTTGTCTTGGTCCCGATCTAGAACCGCCCTCAACGCTTTGTGTAACCATAAATCCTCTTCTTTTTTATTCATTGAGATCTGTTGACTTTGTATACCATTCCGTTGTAAATAAACGATCTTATCATAGATCCATAGAGCCGTGGTAGTCTTTTAAGTTATATAATAATGGAAACAGCAACCCTAGTCGCCATCTCTATATCTGGTTTACTTGTAAGTTTTACTGGGTATGCCTTATATACTGCTTTTGGGCAACCCTCTCAACAATTAAGAGATCCATTCGAAGAACACGGGGACTAGTTGAAGTAATGAGCCCCCCAACATAACATTGAACATTGGGGGGCTCATTACTTCAGTTAATAGGATGAAAAATCATTTCATCTTTTTAGTTGGAACTTTCGGCGGTTCTCGAAAAAAGATAGCGAAAAAAATTATCCCTAGAGTCGAGACTAAGAGGAATGTATAAACCAATGCTTCCATAAATTTGATCATGCTTTACAATTATAGCTTCCATACCTGTTTGTTGTGGATTATCCCCTGGATAAAGAAATACGAACAAGAGTCAATGAAAAGATTAAAGAAAAGATGCCAATTTATATTTCCACATTAATCTATTCTATATCAACTAAAAAAAGAAAAAATATAAGAGAGAAATCTTGTATTAGACTACCTGTCTTCTTGTCGTTGGATCTCCAAGTTTTTGGAATGCTCCAAATTCCACTTGAGCATCCAAATCCGGGTCAATACCAGCAAAAACATCCCTAAACAAGGTTCTAGCACCATGCCAAATGTGTCCGAAGAAGAAGAGCAGAGCAAACGCTGCATGCCCAAAAGTAAACCAACCCCTTGGACTGCTACGAAAAACACCATCTGATTTCAAAGTAGCACGATCTAATTCAAAAATTTCACCTAATTGAGCACGTCTCGCATATTTTTTCACAGTCGCAGGATCACTATAACTGACTCCATTAAGTTCGCCACCATAGAACTCAACAGTTACACCGACTTGTTCGACACTATACTTCGATTCTGCCCTTCTAAACGGAACATCGGCCCTAACAATTCCGTCTCCGTCTACCAAAACAACCGGAAATGTTTCAAAAAAAGTAGGCATACGGCGTACAAAAAGTTCATGCCCTTCCTTATCTCTAAAAATAGGATGTCCTAACCAACCAACAGCTATTCCATCCCCGTTGTCCATTGATCCTGCTCTGAACAACCCCCCTTTTGCCGGATTATTCCCGATGTAATCATAAAAAGCTAATTTGTCGGGAATTTTAGACCAAGCTTCTGATAAACTTTGATTTTGAGCTAATCCAGCGCCAACTCTTCGATATATTTCTTGCTGGAAATATCCCTGATCCCATTGATACCGGGTGGGACCAAATAATTCGATAGGGGTAGTTGCTGAACCATACCACATAGTTCCCGCAACAACAAAAGCGGCAAAAAAGACAGCAGCGATACTACTGGAAAGCACGGTTTCAATATTTCCCATACGTAATCCTTTATACAGACGTTGGGGTGGACGGACACTAAGATGAAATAGGCCTGCTAATATGCCTAAAGTGCCCGCTGCAATATGATGAGAAGCTATTCCTCCCGGAATAAAAGGATCAAAACCTTCTACCCCCCACGCTGGATTTACAGGTTGTACCTTTCCGGTTAGTCCATAAGGATCGGACACCCATATTCCAGGACCGTACAATCCTGTTACATGAAATGCGCCAAAACCAAAACAAGCCAACCCTGAAAGAAATAAATGAATTCCAAAAATCTTGGGCAAATCCAAAGAGGGTTTTCCTGTACGTTCATCACAAAATATTTCTAAATCCCAATACACCCAATGCCAGATAGCCGCTAAGAAGCACAACCCAGAAAACACAATATGTGCACCGGCCACACCTTCGTAACTCCAAATACCCGGATTCGTTATAGTTCCCCCTGTAATACTCCAACCGCCCCATGAATTGGTTATTCCTAAACGAGTCATAAACGGTATAACGAACATACCTTGTCTCCACATTGGATCAAGAACGGGATCAGAGGGATCAAAAACTGCTAATTCATATAGAGCCATCGAACCAGCCCAACCAGCAACTAAGGCTGTATGCATTATATGGACAGAAAGCAAACGACCGGGATCATTCAATACGACGGTATGAACACGATACCAAGGTAAACCCATGGAAATACCTCTTTATCAACGAAAAATAGACACTATGTAACTTTATTGCATTAGCAAAAACTATGCTATGAACCTCCCCTTTTTGGAATTATCTTCAAGAAAGGAGTAATATTTGTTCTATTCTTTTTTTTTAGTAAAAATGGAACAATTTGGTTCCTAGTAAGAAAGAGAAGCAGATCTATTCTATACCCGATAAGGAACAATAGGCAATGGGGTTAATCCCATTTTCGATCAACAAATGCATCTATATTTAGGAATCATTCAAAAGAACTATTCGGAATCGTAAACATTTTGATCGATTTATGACTCAAATATGATAAAAGATAATATTATTAAGCCAATAAACGCATCGTTACGCTTCCATATCAAAGTCCAATATAGTACTTAATTCTGTTTTCTTTCATTTTATGCCTATTGGTGTTCCAAAAGTACCCTTTCGAAGTCCTGGAGAGGAAGATGCCTCTTGGGTTGACGTATAGTGCGACTTGTCAGATATATTTGGTCATATGGGATTTCCCCCGCTCTCTCCCCCGATTGAGATATCCTATGTTTCGGCCAAAAAAGATTGAATTACCAAAATTTGGAACGTGAAATGCAATTCGATTTGAGGGATATTCAAATTCATATTAGCAATTAGAATAATTTATGGTTGAATTTTTTGGAACACTAAAATGAAGTTTTCATAAGTAAAGTATTAAGGCTCCCTTTAGAAAAATAGAAAAAAACATTTTGAATTTATTTTTTATTTATTACTACGTATACCCATAGATAATAAAAGATTATTATTGAATAATATTCAATATATTTGAGAGTAATAGTAATCTCAAACTTTTCACTTTAAACGAATCCAGCGAGGAAAGAAATAAATACATGTTTAATATTTTGCATTGATAGAAGATATGAAATCAATTGAAAAAAAAAAATGAAGTTGTAAAAAAAGATGGAATATTATTGACATTTGTCCTATATGTGCAAATCAAAATTGGGCAGATTTTTACTCGGAGTAGAGCATAAACCTAAAAGAATTGAAAAGACCTTTTCAGGAACAAGAAAAGAACATCGTGATTAAAATGAAATCGCGAAGAAGCAATGCATCAATGATAAGTTAATTCGATATGTTTAATCTTAATGTATTTTTTTTTTTGAGAGGGAAGAGGCACAAAACGAACTCATTTCGTTCTTGAAAAAATGAAGAAAATTCATTTCATTAATATACTAAATTTTGAATTTCTTAGAATTAAGAAACCGCTCTCAAAACTAAACTAAATATATATAAATAGTTTAATTAAAAATAGTTTAATAAAAAATAGTTTAGTTAAAAAAAAAGAGGGCTAGAATCTACACATTGAGCCGTTTTTTCTCAATTTTTGTTGAACCGTATGCATCAAAAGGTGCATGTACGGCTCTTACGGGATACAAATTTGATCCTAATCAACCGACTTTATCGAGAAAGATTACTTTTTTTAGGCCAAGAGGTTGATAGCGAGATCTCGAATCAACTGATTGGTCTTATGGTTTATTTGAGTATAGAGAATGATAACAAGGATTTGTATTTGTTTATAAACTCTCCTGGCGGATGGGTAATCCCGGGGGTCGCTATTTATGATACTATGCAATGTGTTCAACCTGATGTGCATACAATATGCATGGGATTAGCGGCTTCAATGGGATCTTTTATACTCGTCGGTGGAGAGATTACCAAACGTCTAGCATTCCCTCACGCTTGGCGCCAATGAATTTTTTACGAAAAAAAGACTATGCATGAAATTAGGAAAATTAAGTAATAATAGCATGGCACATCGAATTCGATATACGCATTTTTTTTTTTCAAAAACATTCAATTATATATCGAAAGAGTAGTATGAAATTAGTAGGAAGGGTCTTCCCCATTTTATCTTCGCTATTGTCGGGACCCGTTTTAGCGTCACAAACCATTTTTTTTTTTTTTTTATTTTCCCACCGAAGACTTTTTTAAAATTCCAATATTTATATTTAAAGAGTAAAAATAAAAAAAAATCAAAACTTTGGGATTGCTGAATCACAGAGGAGATAAATATATATATAAAGCAACGGAACCATCATAGTATTTTGGTAACTACTCTGAAATCGGAAAGGAAGGATGGTAATTGGATCGTTTGACGATGTCAATCCGATAAACCTTATAATTTCTATATATTTTCTATCTTTTTAATTGATGATTCTTTGATGGAAGGTCAAACTGAATTCCATTCTAGAGCCGTATGCAATGCCTAAAGGATGCCCGTACGGTTGTTCTATACTTTCTTTTTTTCTTTATCTCTTTCCATCTCATAATCGAGATAGAAGAACCTTTTGTTCCATCATCAGGGTAATGATACATCAACCTGCGAGTTCTTTTTATGAGGCACAAACGGGAGAATTTATCCTAGAAGCAGAAGAACTACTCAAATTGCGAGAAACCATTACAAGGGTTTATGTACAAAGAACGGACAAACCCTTATGGGTTGTATCCGAAGATATGGAAAGGGATGTTTTTATGTCAGCAACGGAAGCCCAAGCTCATGGAATTGTTGATCTTGTAGCAGTTGAATAAAAAATCAAAATATCATCAAAATTGCAGTAGGGGGAATAAGTTTAAATAAATCGACAATTTTGATTTCTTTATTTAGTTATTACCGGATTCAATAATATCTTATTCATCCATTCCATGGGAAAGTAATTCATAATTAGCCGGTTAGGATCAATCTAAACCAACCCATTCATTATGGATCCGATTCAACATGCCAACTATTAAACAACTTATTAGAAACACAAGACAGCCAATCCGAAATGTCACGAAATCCCCCGCTCTTGGGGGATGCCCTCAGCGACGAGGAACATGTACTAGGGTGTATGCGCGACTCGTTCAGATCATTTCTAATAGAAAGAAGGAACCCCCTTTTCCAGTATCAAAGATCAGTACTATTTTTGAATTTAAATTCAAATAGAAGAAAAGGGGAAATCGAAGAAAGAAGTACGTACGTTCACTATATAAAACCAAAAAAGATCTATTGGATTCTTCCATTGGATATGAAATTTATGGTTTGCATTGGTGCAAATTGAATTCACTCCATTTTCAAAATTGAAGATGATAAAAAATTCCTCATTGGTAACGAATGTTTATCCATTAAGCGAGCAACTATTATTTTGAAAACCCAATTTGACTATGAAAAACGGACTAAGAGGGTCAGCTACCCCAGCAAATCTTCATAATTAAATATCGTTACTGTATAAGTAGATCTCATTGTGAAAGACTTTTTACTAGATCATGGGTAGAGCAAAAGAATGTGAACTGTACAAGTTAGCAATAATATTCATTAAATGAAGTCGAAGTAAAGGACTCCGGTGTATAGAGAGGACCTCACCGTTTTAGAAAGAACCATAGAAACGATGGAACCCACGATTTCCCTTTTATATATATAGGCATTCAACTCAAAATAATAAATTGTATCGATACTAGGTATCAGAAAACAGAAAAAATATTCTATTAAAAGAAATTCAAATAAATAGAAATGAATAGGAATAAATAAATCGTGGGCGGGAAGGTTATAGTAGCAAAAGCCATTGGAATTCTTATTTTATACATTGGAAGAATGCGTGTTGTTATTACTAAACTAGTAAATTGGAAAAGAATAACTGAAAGAAAGGAAATCCATTAGTTATTCATTAAGGTTTCATTTATTCAATGACCAGAATTACACGAGGATATATAGCTCGTAGACGTCGAACAAAAATTCGTTTATTTGCGTCAAGCTTTCGTGGAGCTCATTCGAGACTTACTCGAACAATTATACAACAGAAAATCAGAGCTTTGGTTTCGTCTCATCGAGATAGAGATAAGCGAAAGAGGGATTTTCGTCGTTTGTGGATCGCTCGGATAAATGCAGTAATTCATAAGAATTTTGTATCCTATAGTTATAGTAATTTTCTACACAATCTGGACACGAACCGGTTGCTTTTTAATCGTAAAATAGTTGCACAAATAGCTATATTAAATAGGAATTGTCTTTATATGATTTCTAATTCGATCAAATAAGGAAAAATTGGAATTGTAAGTTCGACTATTGAAAATGCCATTTTCTGGAGAATGAACTCCGGGAAAGTAGAATAAAAATTAGTATGATAAAGATAAAGTCGCTCAAAATGAAATGAGCAACCAAACACGTCCAATAAATATCCAATACAAAAAGATTGCTTCTTCGCCGATTCTTGTTTTTTTTTTTACGATAAGTAGGAGAAATCCAATCAAGATTTGATTGGATTCTCGAATTCTTCGAATTAAACAACAACAAAAACATCAAACTCTATTTCAGTTGTCGAATTTGAATTTGGATTCAAATTGAAGAGGAAAGTAAGCCTACTTTTTTTATTTATTCCGGATTCTAAGACCATTAGCTCGGGCAGTCGATTTGCTTCTTTCAAATTGTTTATCATTATTAAGAAAGGGTAATAAAGATAAAATACGAGCTTGTTTTATAGCAATAGTAATCAATCGTTGTTGTTTTAAGGTCAATCTATTCACCCGTCTGGATAATATTTTTCCTTGTTCACTAATAAATCGACTAATTAAACTCATGTTTCTATAATCAATTCGATCCCCCGATTGGATCGGGGGCAAACGCCTACGAAAAGATCGTTTGGATTTCCGAAAGAGTCGCTTGGATTTTTCCATACTTTGTTTATTCCTTATCTCGAAAATACTATTTCAATCCGATCCAAAATAATTTTGAATTAAAAAAAGATTGGTTTTTTTTTATTTTGAGTTAATTCAATTCTGTTAACTAAACTATTAAAATCTAGAATAATGGGGTCTCTCGAATATAGAATATGTCCTTTTTTTGTTCCTGATATAAGAGTGATACACAAATAAAAATAACTTGGAGTTGGTTTATTTCTTTATCTCCCCGTGAATCGTATGTTTGTAACAATAGAGACAGAATTTTCTCAATTCCAAGCGACTCGGCGTATTGTGTCGATTCTTTTGAGTAATATATCTGGAAATTCCTCTTGATTCCTTATTAAGTCCGTTTCGAAGACAATTGCTACATTCCAAAATAACTGTTACTCGAGCATCTTTTCCCTTGACCATGACCCTCCTTTAGTTTGAGTTTTTGATTCAATCAACTCTTCTTATTTGCTACTCTTGAAGTAACTAGCAAAAATAAATAAAAAAAAGTTGCTAAGTTGAAATTATGAAAGATTTCGTTCCAATCACAATACAATATAATTGAGTAAGAAATATTCAAATATTAATCATTTTTCAAGTTTAAGTGGAAGAAGGAATTAAAACTCTATTGAATTTAGCTATATTGAATTCGATTCGAAGTATAGTATATAGTACACTATTTCACTTTCCTTTCCTATCTTGTATTCCAGTTTTTTCATAGACCCCTTTCTGTTCTCACTCTATTTTTTAGAAATCGAATTGAACGCTGAGCTCAAATTTAGCTGAGGTTGAATTCAGTTTTTCTCTATCTTTCCTCCTTTCTTTATTTTGTCTCTAAGTATCTAATTGAATTTTGGATAATTCAAAAAAGAGGGGAAGGGATTAGTCATAGATTTTTTGATTCTATCTCTAATCTTCTTCACCCCTTCCCATGTTACTAACTAAACTAGTATGAAAAAAAAGGAAATGTCAACGCATCTGGGAATAAACGATTGATCTCTATCAACAAACCCGCTAAAGACCCGAACCAGAGAGTACTTAGTACCGGTGCCACGGAAAGATAGGTTTTTAGATCTTGCATTTTGAATCCTCCTTCTTTATGTTTTATTAAAATATCTAATGGTAATACATATTGGATATGGAAGTATTTGAGATTCCTTTGTATTTTACACGGGATTTATAATTTCCATGATTGATTTAAGAGAATAAAAAAGAGATAAGATTCTACCTTTCTAAAAATAAAAAAGTACCTTTCTTCCCCTCCCCAAAGTATTCCCTCGTTCTTTTTTACGATCAGTTTTTTGATATTCCTATGTATATAAGCATCTTATTATAATAATAGAATATATGTTATATTCTATGAATAATATTCTATTTTTCTATGAATAATATTATATTTTATATTCATACGAGATTTTCTCGTAGATATGAGTTAAAAGAAATAAAATAAATATCAAGAAAAATTGTCTATGTTCCTAGATTTATAGGAATGGAAAATAAGGTTTTTGAAAACAAGACGGGGATTCTCTACAATGACAATGTAGACCAATTGAAGGAAAGGGATGTAGCGCAGCTTGGTAGCGCGTTTGTTTTGGGTACAAAATGTCACGGGTTCAAATCCTGTCATCCCTACCTGTTACTTCTCTTATGAGAAGTAACAAGGAATCAATTTGAATCGATTCAAATCACACATACATTTTTTTTATGTTATTCTCTAAGATATTCTAGGTATTCAAGATAAGATTAGAGTGGGGGACAAAAAAAATCCTCTTCTTGACTGTTAACTATTGTGATAAGAAGACTTTTTATAAGAAATAATAAAGCGCTCTTAGTTCAGTTCGGCAGAACGTGGGTCTCCAAAACCCGATGTCGTAGGTTCAAATCCTACAGAGCGTGATTCTGGGCTTGATTAATCTGAGAATTATATGCAAATTCAAATAATTGAGCAGAACAGTAATCTGAATTTGACCTCCTGTTAATTTTTTTTTTAAGAAAAGAGGAGGTCAAATTATCAAAAAAAACTGTTAATTAATCAAAGGTCTAACTGATCACCACGTCTGTATTGTAAATATGCAGTTACAAATAATCCCGCTAAAGTAATAGGAATTAGACCTAAGACAATTCCAAATAGAAAAACTTCAATCATTTCAATTTTTTTCTTAAAATAGAAAGGAAAAAAGAGAGGTACTATCTATCACGAAATATTAATTCGTAGTGCCAGGGAATCTCAATGACCAATAATTGTAAATCCATCCGGTAATGAACTATAGAATCTCGGAGTACCGGAGAAAGATTTCTTTTTCGTTGTGCTCATTCAATTAATTTCAAATCAATCGTATCTTGTTGAGACTAATAAAGAGAGCTGAGGTTATAGTTAAAGCTGCTAGTAGAAAACCAAAATAACTAGTTATAGTAAGCATGAAGGGGCTAAATGAAATATGTTCTTTTTCTACATATGCTTAGAAAACATTTCCCTAAGTTTGAAGATAAGACGATAAGAAAAAATAGCAATTGAAACGAAAAAGAATAAGTTCAATTGTTAGTTGTTAATGCATGAAGCAGTCATTACACTACTACCAAAAGACTAAGGGAAGTAGAGTCTAAAAGGGGATAAGTTAATCATTTTGAGCATCTACTCTATTTTTATTTTGTCGATCTTTTGTTTTATCCTATCTATCAAATCGATTTATTAAAAAAAAAGAGTGAATTTAGACGTTATAATACCCCTTCTCTTCTTTGAAGAGATTATGTGAATGAACCCAGTACTCAACGAATAAATAAGGAAAAATAAAAATAAATCGAATTGATTCAAATAAAATTCAAATAAACAAATCAAATAAGGTAGTCAAATTCCATTCGTAGACCAGTAATCCTTATCATTTTTTTTATTTTTATAAAAAATAAAAACCAACCCTTTGGATTCACATTTTACCTAACGTAAGTTTTCCGGTTCGAAACCAATAATAATATAATAGAGAGAAATAAACCTTAAATAGAGAGAAATAAACCTTATATAAATTATAAATTATAAATTTAAGAAATTTCATCTCAAATCATCAATTCAGACTTCTACATTGACAAGGAAAAGAAAAAAGAAATTATCTACTAGTCCTTCATTTACATACTGATTCAAATTGCGTTGCTGTCTTAGAGGAAGGATAGCTATACTGATTCGGTATACTCGAAAAAAGCCCTTGGTACAATATTGACGATCTAACAAGGATGAAAAAACGGTAGTGAATTTCCATTTACTGATATCATCTTTTACAGAATCGATCCCCCTTTAATCGTACAAGAATATGCGGAGCTCAGCATGTCTGGAAGCACAGGAGAACGTTCTTTTGCCGATATTATTACCAGTATTCGATACTGGGTTATTCATAGTATTACTATACCCTCCCTATTTATTGCGGGTTGGTTATTCGTCAGCACGGGTTTAGCTTATGATGTATTTGGAAGTCCCCGCCCAAACGAATATTTTACAGAAAGCCGACAAGGAATTCCATTAATAACTGGGCGTTTTGACTCTTTGGAACAACTTGATGAATTTAGTAGATCTTTTTAGTTTTAGGAGGAACCAATGACTATAGATCGAACCTATCCAATTTTTACAGTCCGATGGTTAGCTGTTCATGGACTAGCTGTACCTACCGTTTCTTTTTTGGGATCAATATCAGCAATGCAGTTCATCCAACGATAAACATAATAAAAATTAGAGAGATATGACACAATCAAACCCGAACGAACAAAATGTTGAATTGAATCGTACCAGTCTATACTGGGGGTTATTACTTATTTTCGTACTTGCTGTTTTATTTTCTAATTATTTCTTCAATTAATAAAAAATAAAGAATTAAATAATCAAAGTAAGAGAAGAAAAGAGACTGGTAGAATATTAAATATTAATTAGGAATTTGCTTATCTCATTCGGAAGGATCGCATCTCATACTTATCTATGACTGTATGTGTCTCTAGCATGACAACTTGATGAAATGGCGGAGGAAGCAAGATAAATGGCCGATACTACTGGAAGGATTCCTCTTTGGATAATAGGTACTGTAACTGGTATTCTTGTGATTGGTTTAATAGGTATTTTCTTTTATGGTTCATACTCAGGGTTGGGCTCATCTCTGTAAGAATCTATTATAATCTAATAATCGGATGAACTGAGTTGAAGACATGAAAGCTTAAGAACTCAAGGGATCCCTTGAGTTCTTAAGCTTTCATAATATATTTATTTCAATTTGAAAATTCAAATTCTATTTGAAAAATGTCATTCATTGATTTTGAACATCTATTATTGAAGCATCTTATCTATCTTTCAAAGTTAGACTGAAATTACTTGATTTCGTTTTCCTAAATGAACCAATTATAATATATCTATTTGACGAGTACAGATATTATTCAAATCCTTTCTTTTCTAATAAACCTCCATTAAGTTCTATTTTCTCCAAAAATAGCGCTCTATTTTCTATTTTTTGATTGCTCACTACTCTTTTGATTGCTCACTACTCTAATATATATTTTGATTATATAATATATATTTTAATTAAATATAAAAATAAAAGAAACAAGAAGGTTCTGAGAAATACGTAAAAAAATCAAAAAATAGAAAATAAGATTAAGAATAGTTATCTTAGACGAACGGGATCAAAAACTATTCTTGTGACGACAACAAGAATAAACTAAGAAAATAAACGCTTTCTATTCTGCACTTACTTATTATCTGAAGTTTAGTATTCTGTATTCGATGAAATTTTCTCTTTTATTAGAATAGAAAACTATTAAGACATTCTCTGATAAGAGTAAGAGAGTCACTCGGTTCAATTTTGATTGAAAAAAAAAAATAAGAGATAAAGTCAAAAAAATTTCTTTATAATATTCTTACTATGAATAGGAATAGAGTATAAGTAACTCCCAATGACTTCGAAACAAGCAAAAATGGGTTCCTAATTTTTGATCATGCAGAACACCAATAAGAATTGGATTCCTTTTCCTTTCCGAAGTTGAGATTTATAAATTTGCAAATCTAAAAATTCATTTCGGATAATTGAACCTTCTCAAACTGTTTCTTCTTTAGAACCAAAAAGATTTGTGCTAAAATAACAGATGCCAGGAAGAACAAAAGACCTTGGACACGTAATGGATCTTGAAGTACTATTTCAGCATCCCCTTGACCAAATCCACCCACATTAGGATTACTCGTTAATGGCTGATCAAGTTTGATAGATTCGCCCTCTGAAACGAGAAGCTCTGGCCCTGGCGGAATAATATCAACCACTTGACGCCCATCTAACGTATCCCCTATAGTTATTTCGTATCCCCCCTTTTCTTTTCGTATGATTTTACTTACTCTACCAGCCGCTGTAGCGTTATAAACCGTATTGTTACTCTTGTTCCCGTCAGGATAAATTTGACCCCTTCCTCTGTTCCCCCCCACATATATGGGATATTTTAAGAAGTGAACATCTTTATTATTAGCGGGATCCGGGGAAAGAATAGGAAAAGTTATTTCACTATATTTCTGACCAAGAATAGGACCTATAACAAGAATATTTTTTTTAGTGGATCGATAGCTCTGAAAAGAAAGATTGCCTATCTTTTCTTTCATCTCGGGTGAAATACGATCCGGGGGTGCTAATTCAAATCCTTCAGGTAAAATAAGAACAGCACCCACATTCAACCCCCCCCTTTTTCCATTAGCAAGAACTTGTTTCACTTGCGTATCATAAGGAATTTGAACAACTGCTTCAAATACAGTATCAGGAAGTACTGTTTGCGGAATCTCAATATCCACGGGCTTATTAGCTAAATGGCAATTGGCACATACAATACGCCCGGTTGCTTCGCGCGGATTTTCATAACCCTGCTGAGCAAAAATGGGATACGCATTTGAGATAGATGCTTGCGTTATGATATATATCATAAACGATACGGAAATAGATTGAATAATTTCTTTCTTTATCGTGATCCAAGAAAAAAAAAGGTTATTTTGAATTTGCATAGTCCAATCATTGATCCCAAAAATTTTTACAATAAAATGAGGTAGGTCACTCGGATAGTTCCCTATCCACAAGTCTGCTATTTACGTAAATTCTTTTACGCGAATATAAAATATTCGAGGGGAAATCTCCGTAGGTTCGAATGAGTGGGTACGTCTTAAAATGCTTTGCTTATGTGCAAAGTAAGAAATATTCGAGTTGGATCAGTCATTCATTGAATGATAAATCACTACAAGTGATGGAGATAGACGATTTAAATAATGGAAGATCCAATATTTAAAAATTGTGTCTATAATGACTGGAAAAGTAGAAACAAGGCCAGATATAATTTTCTCATTATGAACAAATCCAAAATCTTTGTAGACATAGCCAATCATTAGTTCCCAACCATGGGGCGAATGGAATCCGATACATAAATCAGTTAATAAAAGAATAGAAAAAGCTTTTATTGTGTCACTTAAATTATATAGAAATTCTTGAACCCAAGAGTTAAGAATAAGAAGTTCTTTATTACCTAGAATTGAATAAGCACTAAAAATAATGAAACAGATTATATTTGTCGAGAAGTGCAAAATCATATGGATATGATCCTCATTGTTTATCTTTATCAATTGGATCGTTTCTTTGTGGATTCCTATATGAGCCCTTTGCAACCCTATTTCCGGGTATTCTTTTATTATTTCGTCCAATAGGAAGAGTTCTTCTAATTCGATGAATTTTTCTATAATACTCTTTTCTTGAATATCAGTCAAAAAAGTTTCGGATTGTGTAGTATTCCACCAATCAGTAACCCAAGATTCAACACTTTTCTTAAATGAAAGAGAAACCCACCAAGGCAAAAATACTATAGATATAACAGAAAGAAAAGGGAGAAATGCTTTCTTTTTTTCCATTTTTCATCTTTGAATTGCTAATGAACTCGCCCCATTCTTCGAATCTATGCGCTGCGATCTACTATGTTTTATCAAACATAAGTTCTATTCTAAGGCATCGAACCCCGGAATCTATTCTTTTTTTTTTTTTTATTTCCCATTCATTGATTATGAATCTAGAAAGAATATAGAATAAGAAAGAGTCGACTTTAAATAAAGAAATAATAAAAATCTTGTTTACAGATAATCTAATTGATCAAATTTGAAACTGCTTCGCGTTCTCGATGAATGCTAAAGCGAAACTAAAAAAAACAAAGGGAGTTCTTTGTTTTTTTTTATTTATAGAAATATTTTGATTTGCTATTTCATTTCAAAATACTTCAATTGGTACGCGCAAAAAATAGGCCAATTTGGCAGCTTTTTGCTCAATTTCACCCAGGGTCAAATTCTCATCAGTACGCGTCAATGGAATGGCTCCTTGTCCTTTGATTTCCATATAAAGGATACGACGAGGATAAATGCCCTCTTTAACTTCTATTCTGATCGACTGAATATCCTTCATACGGAATCGTAGGAAGATGCGACGCTTTTTCCCAGGAAATCCCCAACGAAAAATACACACTATTCCTTCTTTTAGATCGAATCGATCATAGCCACTCCCCACATTCCACGAAATTGTACACCACAAATAGGAACTAATAAAGAGACCCGCGATCCCGTAGAAGGACATCACGATCCCTTGTGGAAAAAAAACGATTTGCTGATATAGAACTAAAGGTATAAAATTCTTACCGAGATAGCTGGAAGTTCCAACTAAGACGAATCCTAATGAACCTAAAAAAAGGATCAAGGCCCAGAAGAAATTACTTAGTTTTCGAGACCCCACTAGACGTTCTATCCATATATGTTCGGATCGCCAACTCATATTAGATCTAGTTGCATTTTTTTTTATTGGAATGGAGAAACTTTTTGTTTCCGAAGTAACTCTCATCAACTAGTGCCATTCGCATGTAACCCTTTCCTTTAGGAATAATCGGAGTAATTCGTCGAATGGGTTAGGTATAAAATAAAAGAATATCCCTTTTTTAGGATCTTCTAGAAATATCTACATACATATAGATAGATCTACTTTCCGTTTAAGGCATCTGCCTCGATTCCAAACTATTTGGAAATAATTCGAAACTTATTTCCCTATATTGTTTGTATATTTCGAGCATCTATTTACGGATATATAAGAGCTGCTTCATTTATGCCCCTATGTTATACCATAACATACTCTACTAAATGCACATCTGTATTAGCTATATCTAAGTCTTGAAAAAAAAAATGGATGAGATTTGAACCCATAAGATCTAAGAAATCTTGTTTTTTTGAACATGAAGAAATAAAGACGCCATTGCAATTGCCGGAAATACTAGTCCTACTAACGGCACAAAAATAGAGGGTAAGCTATTGAGAGTTGTCATAGAATGGGTACCTCGATTGAATATTTAGACCTGTTATTACTATAAACATATCTTATACTAATTCTTAGTAGTATTCTATACTAATTAGTATATCGAAGTGAGTATTCTATATAATAGAAATAATAGAATAGAAATACAATTCTATATATCTTATTATCTATTATTATCAACTAGAAATCAAAATGAAATAGAAAATAGAGAAATTCACGAGATTAAATAAATTGAAATTAATTCAATACAATATTATCTTATTTCTCTTTCGATATGAAAGATATAAATATATGGATGATAATCCAGTCTTGTCTGAAAATGAAATTCAATTCCAATTTTGATATTCAATTTTATTTAGAGTTAAAGTTAATATCAAAATAAAGAGTTTCTTCCGAATTGAATTTCGTAAACTATTCTGTTATAATTTTTAATTCAATCCAACAACACCAGTTATTAGTAAAAAAAGTAAAAAAAAAATAGGGGCTTAGGGGGAGATTCGAGTAGAAAGAAAAGATACTCTATATCGATATTTTCTCTATTTGAATTCGCGATACATACGCAACAAGAAGGGAAGACGACCTTCGGTTTCTTTTTCTTGCCTAATTTGAATTTCGCAGAAAAAAGAATTTTCTTTTTTACTTATGTTGTAAAAAGGGGTTTCTTTCCCGACCCCTAATCAGGAAGACCATTAAAAAATAAAGAATTTTTTTGAGAATTCTTTATAAAAAGAAAAATGGATTTTGACTTTGATTCCGATAAACTATCTATTAGTTTTGCTCGCTACAAGGAAAAAAAGGAACTAAAAAAGAAATGAATTTAGGATCTGGTTAATTGAATTTTACTTCCAAGGAAAAAAGGAGTGAAGCCTAAATAACTCACTCAGAACACCCTTTAAAAGATTACGTGGTACGATTGAATCGAATAAGCCCTTATGGAATAAATATTCAGCCACTTGTGAATCCTCGGGTACTGTCTTATTCAATGTTTGTTCAATTACTCTTTTACCTGCGAATGCAATGTATGCATTAGGTTCGGCGATAATGATATCGCCCAGCATTCCAAAACTAGCCGTCACCCCACCAGTAGTGGGAGATGTAAGGATTGATACATAGAATAACTTTTTATGGGATTGATAATCATACAAAGCAGCCGATATTTTAGCCATTTGCATTAAGCTCAAACTTCCTTCTTGCATACGTGCTCCTCCCGAAGCACATACTAGAATAAGAGGTACTAATTTTTTGGTAGCATACTCGATTAAACGGGTGATTTTCTCGCCTACTACGGATCCCATACTACCCCCCATAAACTGAAAATCCATAACTCCAATTGCTATGGAAATGCCGTTTAGGCGACCTGTGCCTGTTTGAACAGCTTCAGTTAAGCCTGTCTTTCTTTGATAAGAATCAATACGATCTTTATAAGGTTCCTCCTCGGAATGAAATTCAATAGGATTCAGAGAAACCATGTCTTCATCCATAGGATTCCAAGTCCCTGGATCAATCGAAAGTTCGATTCGGTCTGAACTATTCATTTTCAAATGATATCCACATTGTTCACAAATATTCATTTTTGACTTAAAAAATTTCTTATAATTTAATCCATAACAATTTTCACATTGAACCCACAAGTGCCTATATTTTTGAGTCAAATTGAAATCAGTAGAATTTTCGCTTATAGTGAAATCAATACCATTCTTGCTCGTTCTTATATTGGGCTTACCCCTTTCATTACTCTTTTCCCTTTCAACACCAATGTGATTATAAATGGGACTGTCACTAGAATTGTCATTCCCACTTAAAATGGAACTCTCAATATCGATTTGAGAACTAAGATAAGAGTCAATGCAACCATTAATGTGATTGTATTCAATATTATATGGAGAACGATCAGATCGGGGATCGTCATTCTGAAATCCATTCTTCAGATAACCAGAATTCCAATAACGAAAAAAAGTACTTTCTAGTTCACTCAATCTTTCTAGTCTTCTCAATAAAGAAGACAAATCGTTGTCAATCTCATTTTTGAGATTTTTTATATCCAAATATAGGGAATAAATACTCCTACTAGTATCTTTAACTAAAAAGGTGTCATCAGAGATCAAATTCCAAATGGCGATGATGTCCATTAAATGCTCAGCATTACTGTAACTAGAGCTATCCCTCGAACTAAAAATCTCTGTATCCCTTAGACTCCTATCCTCACTTCCACGAGTGTCTTCAATAGGACCAAATCTATCAATTGATTGATTTAACCCATACCTGTATTCGAATTTCTCGCTAGACAACATCGAATTAAACCGCCGTTTTTCCATAGAGCTTTTTTCCCCGATTTCTTTAAAAATAGAATAGATGAATAGTCATTCAAAAGAATTTGAATATATCCTTAATTTAATAAGGAATAAAGTATTGAAAAAAAAAGGATTCTTGTCAGAATCCCGAGTATTGCTTTACTCTAACTATGATATATGATGGAACGAACTCCTTTTTTTTTTTTATTATAATTCTTTTGTTTTTCAAAATGAGAAATGGAAATAGTGATTTCCTTCATTTCATCTTGTATCAAATTCACATCGAAAAAAAAAAAATCACTATTTGTTTTTTCTTATGAATACCTTTTTTCAAAAAATCTCG